CTTTCTCTTTGAATGAGATCTCGATTCCAGCTACGGTTTCATTAGATATCTGACAACTAGAATCCCTCTTTTTTCCGATCCGGTTCCTCCACCACCGCGAACCCCGGTTAGATTCAGGCATGATACGCTTTTTCTTTATTGGGATAACCCAAGTACTCTCTTGCGGATCCATGAAACAACTCTCAGAAATCTTTTTCCCTTTTGGAAGATACAGGAGCGAAACAATCAACCTATTTCTATCGGAAGACCAAAAAGATTCTTCCAATGTCTCCTTTCTGGGTCCAATGGAATTCATAGGTATAGGAAGAAGCCCCATCAAATAGAGATTTTTTCTTTCGACCATCTTTCGATTGTTAATACGAGCTATAAGGACCACTACTACAAGCAGTACTACGCCTTTGGTCGTGAAATATCGATTGCTTGTTGCACCCTGTGAATCACGTGAGAGTAGGATACTCCAAATTCGGGGGTCAAAGAGTTTCATAAAACGTTCTTGGTGGAAAAAAATGTGAGTGAAAGATCCCACTGAATCGAATTTGATCCATGAATCTAAGAAATAGTGAGAATTCTTGATCTCTCTCAATTCGAATATCCAGGATTTGGATTGATGTCGTTTCATTGATTCCTCCTAAAGATTTCATTTCAATTGGAATTTGGTTATTCACGATGTACGATGATCCCCGTTAAGCATCCATGGCTGAATGGTTAAAGCGCCCAACTCATAATTGGCAAATTCGTAGGTTCAATTCCTGCTGGATGCACGCCAATGGGAACATTCAATAAGTCTATTGGAATTGGCTCTGTATCAATGGAATCTCATCATCCATACATAGCGAATTGGTATGGTATATTCATACCATAACATATGAACAGTAAGAACTAGAATTCTTATCGATACTGGAACTCATAGGGAAGAAAATGGATTTATGGATGGAATCAAATATGCAGTATTTACAGAAAAGAGTATTCGGTTATTGGGGAACAATCAATATACTTCTAATGTCGAATCAGGATCAACTAGGACAGAAATAAAGCATTGGGTCGAACTCTTCTTTGGTGTCAAGGTAATAGCTATGAATAGTCATCGACTCCCGGGAAAGGGTAGAAGGATGGGACCTATTATGGGACATACAATGCATTACAGACGTATGATCATTACGCTTCAACCGGGTTATTCTATTCCACCTCTTCTAGAGAAAAGAACTTAAAGCAAAAGACTTAATAACACGGCAATACATTTATACAAAACTTCTACCCCGAGCACACGCAATGGAGCCGTAGACAGTCAAGTGAAATCCAATCCACGAAATAATTTGATCTATGGACAGCATCGTTGTGGTAAAGGTCGTAATGCCAGAGGGATCATTACCGCAGGGCATAGAGGGGGAGGTCATAAGCGTCTATACCGTAAAATCGACTTTCGACGGAATGAAAAAGAGATATCTGGTAGAATCGTAACCATAGAATATGACCCTAATCGAAATGCATACATTTGTCTCATACACTATGGGGATGGTGAGAAGAGATATATTTTACATCCCAGAGGGGCTATAATTGGAGATACCATTGTTTCTGGTACAGAAGTTCCTATATCAATGGGAAATGCCCTACCTTTGAGTGCGGTTTGAACTATTGATTTACGTAATTGGAAGTAACCAATTAGGTTTACGACGAAACCTAGAAATCGATCACCGATCCGATTGGAGTACCTCTACGGGATAGACCTCAACAGAAAACTGTTGAGTAACGGCAGCAAGTGATTGAGTTCAGTAGTTCCTCATAGAAAATTATTGACTCTAGAGATATGGTAATATGGAGAAGACAAAATTGTTTGAAGCGCGCACAGAACCGGAAGCGCCCCTTGTTTCAAAGAGAGGAGGACGGGTTATTCACATTTCATTTGATGGTCAGAGGCGAATTGAAAGCTAAGCAGTGGTAATTAGAAAGACCCCCCGGGGAAAAATATAGATGTCTCCTACGTTACCCGTAATATGTGGAAGTATCGACGTAATTTCATAGAGTCATCCGGTCTGAATGCTACATGAAGAACATAAGCCAGATGACGGAACGGGGAGACCTAGGATGTAGAAGATCATAACATGAGTGATTCGGCAGATTTGGATTCCTATATATCCACTCATGTGGTACTTCATCATACGATTCATATAAGATCCATCTGTCTAGATATCATCATATACATCTAGAAAGCCGTATGCTTTGGAAGAAGCTTGTACAGTTTGGGAAGGGGTTTTGATTGATAAAAAAGAAGAATCTACTTCAACCGATATGCCCTTAGGCACGGCCATACATAACATAGAAATCACACTTGGAAAGGGTGGACAATTAGCTAGAGCAGCAGGCGCTGTAGCGAAACTGATTGCAAAAGAGGGTAAATCGGCCACATTAAGATTACCATCTGGGGAGGTCCGTTTGATATCCAAAAACTGCTTAGCAACAGTCGGACAAGTGGGTAATGTTGGGGTGAACCAAAAAAGTTTGGGTAGAGCTGGATCTAAGTGTTGGCTAGGTAAGCGTCCTGTAGTAAGAGGAGTAGTTATGAACCCTGTAGACCATCCCCATGGGGGCGGCGAAGGGAGAGCCCCAATTGGTAGAAAAAAACCCACAACCCCTTGGGGTTATCCTGCGCTTGGAAGAAGAAGTAGGAAAAGGAACAAATATAGTGATAGTTTTATTCTTCGTCGCCGTAAATAGGAACATTGAAAATCGAATTTTTGGAATTGGAAATAATGTGATGGGCGAACGACGGGAATTGAACCCGCGCATGGTGGATTCACAATCCACTGCCTTGATCCACTTGGCTACATCCGCCCCTTCCCTTATCTAGCTAAAGGATTTTCTCTTTTTTCCATCCATCATTATACTTCAGATTAAGATCGAGATATTGGACATAGAATGCCAATTTCAAAAATGTAAAAAAAGGAGTAATCAGCCGTGACACGTTCACTAAAAAAAAATCCTTTTGTAGCTAATCATTTATCGGGAAGAATTGAAAAACTCAACAGGAGGGAGGAGAAAGAAATCATAGTGACTTGGTCTCGGGCATCTACCATTATACCCACAATGATTGGCCATACAATCGCTATTCATAATGGAAAGGAACATTTACCTATTTATATCACAGATCGTATGGTCGGTCACAAATTGGGAGAATTCGCACCTACTCTCACTTTCGTGAGACACGCGAGAAACGAGAATAAATCTCGTCGTTAGTCGTTCTACTAAGTATTCATGTGAAAAGCCTTATCTTAATAGTATTTAGACTTAAGAGTCTATATCTTAGAATCTTATAGTAAATAGTAAGAGTATAGGTATATTTCTTTTCTTTTTCTAGTAGACTAAGAAGACTTATACTTTTCTGACTTATCTTATACTATGCTTCACCTAGACACTTATCATTCATTGGCGGGGGAGAACTTTTATGATAAAGAACGAAAATTCGGATAGAGAAGCAAAAGTTTTAGCTCAACATATATGTATGTCTGTTTTCAAAGCACGAAGAGTAATTGATCAGATTCGCGGACGTTCTTATGAGGAAACACTCATGATACTGGAACTAATGCCTTATTGGGCATCTTATCCAATTTTAAAATTAGTTTATTCTGCAGCAGCAAATGCTAGTCATAATATGGATTTGAATGAAGCAGATTTATTTATTAGTAAAGCTGAAGTCAATAGAGGTGCTATTGTGAAAAAGTTAAGACCCCGGGCTCGAGGGCGTAGTTATCTGATAAAAAAAACCACTTGTCATATAAAGATTTTTTTAAAAGAAAAATCTAAAAATTAGATTCCTATTTAGAAAAAAAATGGATGGAAAAATAATAGAAAAATATGGGACAAAAAATAAATCCACTTGGTTTCAGACTTGGAATAACTCAAAGTCATCATTCTTTTTGGTTCGCAAAACCAAAGAATTTTTCCATGGGTCTACAAGAAGATGAAAGAATACGGAATTGTATTAAGGACTATGTAAAAAAAAATAAGAAAATATCCTCAGGTTTCGAAGGAATTGCCCGCATAGGAATTAAAAAAAGAATAGATTTGATTCAGGTCATAATCTATATTGGATTTCCCAATTTATTAATAGAAGGACGAACACGGGGAGTCGAAGAATTACAGATGAATGTACAAAAAGAGTTTCATTCGATAAACCGGAGACTCAATATTGCTATCACAAGAATTGAAAAACCTTATGGCCAACCTAATATTCTTGCAGAATATATAGCTTTACAATTAAAGAATAGAGTCTCATTTCGAAAGGCAATGAAAAAAGCTATTGAATTAACTGAACAAACAGGTACAAAAGGAATTCAAGTGCAAATTGCAGGGCGTATCGACGGAAAAGAGATTGCGCGTGTCGAATGGATCAGAGAAGGCAGGGTTCCTTTACAAACAATTCGCGCTAAAATTGATCACTGTTCCCATACAATTAGAACTATTTATGGAGTCTTAGGCATCAAAATTTGGATATTTGTAAAACAAGAATAATAAAATAAGAATAATGGGCCTTTCTTTATCTCGCCATTCTGCTCATCAATAGAAAAAATTTAGAAACTCTTTTCTTCTTTTTCTTAATCAAAGAAAAACGAACAATTCTAATTCTATAAGGTTGAATAAAAATTTGATTTACCCTTTAATTTAATAATTTAATTTATATTTTATTCTAATTGCTATGCTCAGTGTGTGACTCGTTAGTTTTTTCTTTAGAGTTGAGAATTGAGATTAAAAAAAAAAACAGGCTGACCCCACTATAAACTTAGTAACTATCAAAACTAAAGAAACTCAAAACTAATAACCAACTTATTGCTTCGTATTGTCGAGATCCCAAGAAACAGTCACTATATGACTGAATCGATCATATAGTTGTAGCAACTGAAATTCTTTTCATAAAAAAGAAATCTGATTATGAATTGTGAAAAAAAGGGATGTGGAAAAATGGAAGGATGATAGAAAGAGAGAATAAAGATATCAATGATATATGATTTCCATATGTATGGTTTATGAAGAATTACTCCATAAAAAAGGCAGTGTTATAAAGCATCAACATCAAATAAAAATACAAAATATACAATGACAATACAATTACAATAGAATAAGAAATATAATAAAAATAATAATCGAAATTCTAAATAATCTAATAAATATGAATAAGTCTATATATGTATTATGTATGTAATAAGATAGAAAAATAGATAATAGAAATAAGAAAAAATAGAGAATAATGAAATTGAGCTTCGGGTTAAGAAAAACTGAGGAGATTGACTCGGAAACAAATAACATATTTTGTTGAGAGCTCCATTGCAGAGTTCAGGCCTAAGCATTAATAGAGAAGCTATGGGAACGATGGAACCTGTGATTACATAGGATTTTCTTGAAAACGAATCAATCCTAATGATTCATTGGGTAGGATGGCGGAATGAACCAAGAAAAAATGGATTTCTTCTAAATGGTCATGAATTGACCCTACAAATGAAGGAGGAAAGAGTCAATATTCGCCCGCGAAACCTTTTTTTTTATTTAATTTAAGAATTTCATTTATTTGGATTACTGTTGGCGTGATTCAATAGAGGTAAAGTAAAATACTTTAGAAATCTTGATATTTGATAAAAGAAAGAAGCATTATCTATAAATATATAAACAAACACGCCTAGTTTTATATATACAGAGCTACCTATGTAACAAATTCAATATTCAATATAAAAAAAAGAATTAGTATATTCTTTCTTTTGATAGAATGAAATACATAAATACATGTGTATATGTAATATTATTGAATCGCGAGGAGCTGGATGAGAAGAAACTCTCATGTCCGGCTCTGCAGTAGAGATGGAATTCAGAAACAACCATCAACTATAACCCCAAAAGAACCAGATTTCGTAAACAACATAGAGGTAGAATGAAGGGAATATCTTGCCGAGGCAATCATATTTGTTTTGGCAGATACGCTCTTCAGGCACTTGAACCTGCTTGGATCACAGCTAGACAAATAGAAGCAGGGCGAAGAGTAATGACACGATATGCGCGTCGAGGTGGAAAAATATGGGTACGTATCTTTCCCGACAAACCTGTTACTGTAAGACCTACAGAAACACGTATGGGTTCGGGCAAGGGATCTCCCGAATATTGGGTATCCGTTGTTAAACCGGGCCGAATACTTTATGAAATGAGTGGAGTATCAGAAACTGTAGCCAAAGCTGCTATGGAAATAGCTGCATGCAAAATGCCTATACGAACTCAATTTGTTATTTCAGGATAGGTAAACAATAGGAAAAGAAGAAGAAGGAGTATTGAGAATGAAAAAACAATCACAGATTTCTTTATCTCTGGACAGACAATATTTCTTTTTTCCATTATCCCTTGCATTGAAATAAGAGATTAAAATAAAAATGATATGATTCAACCTCATACCCTTTTGAATGTAGCGGATAACAGTGGAGCTCAAGAATTGATGTGTATTCGAATCATAGGAACTGGTAATCACCGATATGCTCATATTGGCGATGTTATTGTTGCTGTAATCAAAGAAGCAGTGCCCAACATGCCTCTGGAAAGATCAGAAATAATTAGAGCTGTGATTGTACGCACGTGTAAAGAACTCAAACGTGATAACGGCATGATAATACGATATGATGACAATGCAGCGGTTATCATTGATCAAGAAGGAAATCCAAAAGGAACTCGAATCTTTGGTGCGATTGCTCGGGAATTGCGACAATTGAATTTTACTAAAATAGTTTCATTAGCACCCGAAGTCTTATAGATTATTTCTATTTAGAATATTCAAATATCTGAAATAGATCCGATTAATAGAATAGATTGTGTCTCATGCATATACTTTGAGATTTCTAATAATTTTTTCTAATTTAAGAATTTCAAAAAAAAATTCAATAAAAAATAAAACAAAAAAGAAGCATGTTGATTATATCAAAATTAGGAGGCACCAATAACTATAGTTCGTCATGGGTAGGGACATTATTGCCGATATAATAACTTCTATAAGAAATGCTGACATAGATCAAAAGGGAAGAGTTCAAATAGTATCTACTAATATCACTAAAAACATTGTGAAAATACTTTTACGAGAAGGTTTTATTGAAAATGTTCGAAAACATCAAGAAAGCCAAAAAAATTTCTTGGTTTCAACCTTACGACATAGAAAGACTAGGAAAGGGAATAGAAGAATTTTAAAGCGTATCAGCCGACCCGGTCTACGAATTTATTCCAACTATCAACGAATTCCTAAGATTTTAGGCGGGATGGGAATTTTAATTCTTTCTACTTCTCGGGGTATAATGACAGATCGAGAAGCTCGACTAGAAAAAATTGGAGGAGAGATTTTGTGTTATATATGGTGATTCTCTTGGGTACCCTAATTTTTTCTCGAACTTACTCTTTGTAAAATAGAGAGGAGAAGTTAATTATAGAACTCTTCCTCTATTAGTTGATACTTAAAGGGGGTTCCCTGGAATGAAAGAACAAAAATTAATTCATGAGGGTTTAATTACTGAATCACTTCCCAACGGCATGTTCCGAGTTCGGTTAGATAATGAAGATCTAATTCTAGGTTATATTTCAGGAAGAATCCGGCGCAGTTTTATACGTATACTACCCGGAGATAGAGTCAAAATCGAAATGAGTCGTTATGATTCAACCAGGGGACGTATAATTTATAGACTTCGCAAAAAAGATTCGAACGATTAGATCATTATTTTAAACATCCTTTTCGTAGGGATATAATTCGAAGTTCAAAAATACAATAAACTGATTTTTGTTTCCAAAAAAAATAGAAAGTAAGGAATGATAAATATGAAAATAAGGGCTTCTGTTCGTAAAATTTGTGAAAAATGTCGCTTGATTCGTAGGCGGGGGCGAATTATAGTCATTTGTTCCAATCCGAGACATAAACAGAGACAGGGGTAATCCTTCTCAAGTTCTAAATCAAGAACTTTTTAAAAGAAAACCCATGTACATGTAAAAAGAAAGAAGAAGAAAGGGTTCGTTTTCATATGAAATGGATATTCCCGTATCCGTATCTTTATGTAGATTCCTTTCTTTTATTTTTATGAATACGATCTAATAAAATATGACAAAACCTATAGCAAAAATTGGTTTACGTAAGAATGCACATATTGGTTCAAATAAGAATGAACGTAGAATACCAAAAGGAGTTATTCATGTTCAAGCGAGTTTCAACAATACTATTGTAACTGTTACAGACGTACGAGGTCGGGTGGTTTCTTGGGCTTCCGCAGGTACTTCTGGATTCAGAGGCACAAGAAAAGGAACACCCTATGCTGCTCAAGCCGCGGCATTTAATGCTATTCGTACATTAGTGGATCGGGGTATGCAACGAGCAGAAGTTATGATAAAAGGTCCAGGTCTCGGAAGAGATGCGGCATTACGAGCCATTCGTAGAAATGGGATGCTATTAAGTTTCGTACGTGATGTAACACCCATGCCGCATAATGGATGTCGCCCCCCTAAAAAAAGACGTGTATAGAAATAAGAATTCAAGAGATTCCAAGAGAAATAAATGATTCAATGATCTGATCCAATAATCATAAATAAAAGAAAAATAATAGTATGGTTCGAGAAGAAGTAGCAGGATCCACCCGAACATTACAGTGGAAATGTGTTGAATCAAGAGTAGACAGCAAGCGTCTTTATTATGGTCGTTTCGTTCTGTCCCCGCTTAGGAAAGGTCAAGCCGATACCATAGGTATTGCCATGCGAAGGGCTTTACTTGGAGAAATAGAAGGAACATGTATCACACGTGCAACATCTGAAAATGTGCTGCATGAATATTCTACGATAGCAGGTATTGAAGAATCAGTACAGGAAATTTTAATAAATTTGAAAGAGATTGTATTGAGAAGTAATCTCTATGGAATTAGGGACGCATCCATTTGCGTTAGGGGTCCCAAATACATAACAGCTCAAGATATCATCTCACCACCTTCTGTAGAAATAGTTGACACGGCACAGCATATAGCTAACCTGACAGAACCGATTGATTTGTGTATTGAATTACAAATCAAGAGAGATCGCGGATATCGTATGAAATCCACAAACGACTCTCACGATGGAAGTTATCCTATAGATATTGTATCTATGCCTGTTCGAAATGCGAATCATAGTATTCATTCGTATGGGAATGGGAATGAAAAACAAGAGATACTCTTTCTAGAAATATGGACGAATGGAAGTTTAACTCCTAAAGAAGCACTTTATGAAGCTTCTCGTAATTTGATTGATTTATTGATTCCTTTTCTACATGCAGAGGAAGAGGACATGAATTTCGAGGAAAATGAAAACAGATGGAATCTACCCCTTTTTTCCTTTCAAGACAGATTTACTAATCTCAAGAAAAACAAAAAAGGAATTCCATTTACATATATTTTTATTGACCAATCAGAATTGTCTTCCAGGACCTATAATTGTCTCAAAAGGTCCAATATACATACATTATTGGACCTTTTGAGTCACAGTAAAGAAGATCTTATGAAAATGGAATATTTTCGCATAGAAGATGTAAAACAGATATTAGGCACTCTACAGAAGCATTTTGCAATAGATTTACCTAAGAAAAAGTTTTCATTTTAAATCCTTTGGGATCTTTTCTTTTTTAGTTTTTAGAAATAAATTTTAGAAATAAAAAAGAATAGAATAAGTTTTTAATCTCCGACACGGTCGATCTATTTGCAGAATAGATCATAATAAGATTGATGTATCTAGGGAAGATCCAGAAGGGGATCTTCCTTAGATACCTATATCGTGGTATTTCACGATTTAATCAATTTGAAAAAGACCTAAAGTTAGGGATTTCTCAATAGGTAAAGTTGCTCCAATACCTAACCAAAGAGCTACTGCGGTACCGATCAAAAAGACTGTTGTAGCTACTGGACGACGAAATGGATTTTGGAATTTATTGACATTCTCCAAAAAAGGTACTGTCAATAATCCTATTGGTACTGAAACCATTAAAAGAACACCCAATAACTTATTGGGTACTGTGCGAAGTATTTGAAATACAGGAAAGAAGTACCATTCGGGTAATATTTCCAACGGAGTTGCAAACGGATCCGCCGGTTCACCGATCATTGACGGCTCTAGAACTGCTAAGCCCACATTACATGCAATAGTGCCTAGAATTACTACTGGAAAAATATATAAAAGATCATTGGGCCATGCAGGTTCTCCATAATAATTATGTCCCATCCCTTTAGCCAATTTCGCTCTTAATACAGGATCATTCAAATCAGGTTTCTTTGTTATTTGGATAGGTGAATTCTTGTGGATCCATCCCCCAAAGGAACTGGACATGATAATTTTTTATCATCCGGCTCGAGCAAGAATCAAAAGAATAGATCCATAGAAGATCTATATTTCATACATATCTACATATATAATGTAGAATGACTCTATGTAATAAAAGATTTATCAAATTCCATTTCCCCGAGTTTCAACGATTCATTATTCATTGCAAAGAATTAAGTTCTGGCAACAAGGAAATGCTCAATATCCAAGTAGGCTTACAAATTTGATCATGATCAAGTGCTTTTTGGATTGTCTCATGTCTTTTGGTTGGTATTTATCCCCACAACATCTCGATTGTATTACATACAAAAATACAAAATTTTTACTTGTTACTAATAAAGTCTAGCCCCTGTTCTTCCTTAGATCCCTTATTGAACTCCAATAGTATCATAGATCAGGGTCGATGCAGAGGAAATGAATGCATCTACATACTATAAAAAACTTACTAAGATTACTATCAAATTAATACGAAATACTAATACTATAAATTAATTATAAGAAAATTACTAAAAAAAAAAAGAAAAATCAAACAAAGTGGAATAAATAGAACATTGGATCATTCCACATCACTTATTCTAGGGATCTTACGGAGCCTGTTCATGCATGACATGATTCGGGTATGATCATAGAAAATAGTCTCCGCAAGCGAACCGGCCTATCCTATGCTACATTAAAGGAACTAACGTGATGGTTGGATGCGGAGACACGTTAGGTTGTTAATTTCAACGTGGCGGATAAAATCATATATCTGCATGGACCAATCAATAGTTCAAGTCGCACACTCCCATAATCCATCCTCTTTTAGGAAAATATACTTCAACTATTTGATTCGTATCAAAGAAACAATACTTCAGAGTTGAATAGAAGTATCCAAATAACATGCCTTATTTTTCAATAATCCATATTTATAGCAATGAAAGACTCTTGTTCCTCCCCGATATGATAAATTACAAATATCTATAATCTGCCTTCTCTATAAAGGACCCGAAATACCTTGCTTACGTATCATTGGAAAGTGCATTAACATAAATACGGCAGTAAGAAGAGGCAATACAAAAGTATGCAAACTATAAAAACGAGTCAAAGTGGACTGGCCCACACTAGCACTTCCACGTAATAATTCTACCAAGGGTGATCCTATTATAGGAATAGCTTCAGGCACGCCTGTTACAATTTTTACTGCCCAATAGCCAATTTGGTCCCGAGGTAAGGAATAACCAGTTACACCAAAAGATGCGGTCAATACAGCCAGAACCACCCCTGTAACCCAAGTTAATTCGCGGGGTTTTTTAAACCCACCTGTAAGATACACACGAAATACGTGCAAGATCATCATTAGAACCATCATACTTGCTGACCATCGATGAACTGATCGAATTAACCAACCAAAGTTGACCTCAGTCATTATGTATTGAACAGAGGAAAAAGCCTCTGTAACAGTTGGACGATAGTAAAAGGTCATAGCAAAACCCGTAGCTACTTGTACTAAAAAACAAGTAAGCGTAATCCCCCCTAGACAATAAAATATGTTGACATGAGGAGGAACATATTTACTAGTTATATCATCTGCAATCGCTTGAATCTCGAGACGTTCCTCGAACCAATCATATACTTTATTGAGATAGGTAACCCAAGAAAGACTCCCCCTCTGAGAGCCGTATATGAGAATTTCATCTCGTACGGCTCAAGCCGAAACACACAAATACTGGGTTCAACGGATATGGAATAGAGAGTTTCAAACTTCTTGTGGCTTAGCCGCTTGACTCGATTTGACCAAAAGATACGAAGTAAGAAAAATCCGGAATCTCTTCTTTGTGATGATAATGCCAAGAAATAAAATCTCAAGTTGGCTCATCCATCTTTCTTTATGTTAATCGTGACAGGCCTCTTGAATCTTCTCTTCCCTATCTTTTTTTTTTGATAGGAATTCTCTTGTTGAGACCCTATGAATCAATTGAAACCTCAGATTCATACTAGAACCACGATGATTTAAGAAAGCCAAAGCTAAACTCAAAGGTTTTCTGAGTAAAAACCATTTGATCATCACTTCTTCAATAAATGTAATAACTCAACAAAATCTAGAGAAAGAGGTTTCTTTTGGTCAAAAGAAGTATGAAGGAAAAATTGTTTGATTTAGAAAAGACCTATTTCCATTTTCCATTTTT